ACAACATAAGCAACAAATTTATAAATATAGTCGAAATTCTAGATAAGAGATTTATTCCTCTGGATATAATCGAAAAAAGGATTAGATTGTGTAATAATAAAACTAAAAAAGAATATTTACCTACGATATATGATCCTTTCTTGAACGGACCCTATCGCGGACAAATCAAAAAATTATTTTTATTCTCAATCATAAAAACTTCTAGGAAACATTACATAGAGACAATTTGGATAAATAAGATTCATGGAATCCTTCTTACTACCAATTACACAGAATTTGACCGGAAAGTCAATCTATTTGATCGAAAATCATTATCAACAGAAATTAGTTATTTCTTGAGCATAATTAGTAAGTTTGCAGGAAAATCAACATCAAATTTCAATTTGAAAGGACTTTATTCATTTACGGAAAACAAACAAGTAAGAATTGATTCAGAAGATCGAATAAAAATTTTAAAATTTTTATTCGATGCAATTATAACTGATCCTAGGGATAAAACAATTAGAGAAAAATATATTGGAATAAACGAAATCAGTAAAAAAGTTCCTCAATGGTCATACAAATTAATCGACGAGTTAGAACAACAGGAAGTAGAAACTGAGGAAAATGGAGCAGCGAATCATCAAATTCGTTCAAGAAAAGCCAAACGTGTCGTGGTTTTTACTGATATTCCGCAGAATACGGATCCTTCTACTAATAACAAAGAGACTAATAATACCGATCAAGCTGAAGAGTTGGCTTTGATACGTTATTCACAACAATCGGATTTTCGTCGAAATATAATAAAGGGCTCTGTGCGAGCTCAAAGGCGTAAAATGGTTATTTGGGAACTGTTTCAAGCAAATGTGCATTCCCCTCTTTTTTTGGATAGACTAGACAAACCTCCCTTTTTTTCTTTTGATATTCCCAAGATGATGAAAATCATTTTTTTTAATTGTATTTGGAAAAAGAAGGAATTAATAATTTCGGATTATACAAAGGAAAAGACAAAAAAAAGTGAGAAAAAAGAGGAGCACAAAAACGAAAAATCCAAAAGAGAGGAAAAAATTCGTATAGAAATAGCAGAAGCTTGGGATAGCTTTTTCTTTGCTCAAATAATAAGAGGTTCTTTATTAGTAATCCAATCAATTTTTAGAAAATATATTATATTACCTTCATTAATAATAGCTAAAAATATTGTTCGTATATTATTATTTCAATTTCCCGAATTGTCCGAGGATTTAAAGGATTTGAATAAAGAAATCCATGTTAAATGCACCTATAATGGCGTTCAATTATCAGAAAAAGAATTTCCTAAAAACTGGTTAACAGACGGTATTCAGATAAAGATACTATTTCCTTTTCGTCTGAAACCTTGGCACAGATCTAAGTTACGATCCCCTCAGAAAGATCCAATTAAAAAGAAAGGGAAAGGACAAAAAAATGATTTTTGTTTTTTAACAGTTTTGGGAACGGAAGCTGAACTGCCTTTTGGTTCTCCCCGAAAACAACTTTCATTTTTTGAACCCATTTTTAAAGAAGTCGAAAAAAAAAAATTAAAATTAAAAAAAAAATGTTTTTTAGTTCTAAGAGTTTTAAAAGAAAGAACAAAATTTTTTAGAAATGTATCAAAAGAAACAAAAAAACGGGTCATCAAAAGCATTCTATTTCTAAAAAAAATAATAAAAGAACTTTTTAAAAAAAACCAAATTCTATTATTTCTATTATTTGGATTGAAAAAAATAGAAATATATGAATTGAGTGAAACTAAAAAAGAAACAAATTCGATAATAGATAATAAAATTATTCCCGAATCGTCTATTGAAATTCGATCTATGGATTGGGCAACTTACTCATTGACAGAAAAAAAAATTAAAAATATAACTAATAGAACAAATACAATCATAAATCAAATAGAAAAAATGAAAAAAGACAAGAAAAGAGGGTTTATAACTCGAGAGATAAATATTAACCCTAACAAAATAAGTTATGAAGATAAAAGATTAGAATCACCAAAAAATATTTGGCGGATATTAAAAAGAAAAAATATTCGATTACTTCGTAAATCCCATTATTTTTTAAAATTTTTTATTGAAAAGATATACATAGATATCTTTCTGTGTATCATTAATATCCCTAGAATCAATGCACAGCTTTTTATTGAATTAACAAAAAAAATTATTAATAAATACATTTACAATAATGAAGCAAATCGAGAAAGAATTGATAAAACAAATCAAAGTATAATTAACTTTATTTCAACTATAAAAAGGTCACTTTGTATTAATAAGAATTCACATATTTTTTTGGACTTATCTTACTTGTCACAAGCATATGTATTCTACAAATTATCACAAACCCAAGTCAGTAACTTATATAAGTTAAGATATGTCTTTAAATATTACAGAACATCTTTTTTTATTAAGAATGAAATAAAAGAGTATTTTGTTGGAACGCAAGAAATGTTTGATTCCGAATTAAGACAACATAAGAACCTTCGAAATTCTGTAATTAATGAATGGAAAAACTGGCTAAAGGATCATTATCAATATGATTTATCTCAGATTAGATGGTCGAGATTAGTACCGCAAAAATGGCGAAATAGAGTCAATCAATATCAATGCCGTATGACTAAAAATAAAGATTTAAACAAATGTGATTCATATGAAAAAAACCGATTAATTGATTACGAAAAACAAAATAATTTTGAAATAGATTTCTTACTAAATAAAAAAGAAAATTTTAAAAAACAATATAGATATGATCTTTTTTCGTATAAATCGATTAATTATGAGGATAAGAAAGACTCATATATCTATGGAGTGCCATTACAAGTAAATAATAACCAAGAGATTTCTTATACTTACAATACGCCTAAACGCAAACCATTTGATATGATGGAAGGTATCCTTATCAATAATTATCTAGTGGAAGATGATAGTATAGATATAGAAAAAAATATGGATCGAAAATATTTTGATTGTAAAATTCTCAATTTTTGTCTTAGAAAGAAGACCGATATTAAGGCCCGGGTCGATATTGATACTGTCACCAACAGAAATAAAAATACTAAGACTAAGATTAATAATTATCAAATAATCGATAAAATTGATAAGAAAGGTCTTTTTTATTTCACGATTCATCAAGATCAAAAAATTAACCCATTCAATCAAAAAAAACCTCTTGTAGATTGGATGGGAATGAATGAAGAAATACTAAGTCGTCCCATATCGAATCTAGAACTTTGGTTTTTCCCAGAATTTGTGATACTTTATAATACATATAAGATTAAATCGTGGGTCATACCAATCAAATTACTTATTTTCAATTTTAATGTAAATAAAAATGTTAATAAACATAAAAGTATCACTGGAAAGAAAAAAAGAGATATTTTTATATTATCGAATGAAAAAAAAACTTTTGAATTAGAAAATGGAAATCAAGGAGAAAAAAAATTAGCGGACCAAGCAGATCTCGAATCAGCTCTCTCAAACCAAAAAAAAAACCAAGAAAAAAACAAAGAAAAAGATGTTGGGGAAGATTATAAGGGATCAGACATGAAAAAACGTAGAAACAAAAAGAAATACAAGAATAACCTAGAAGCAGAGCTTGAGTTGTTCCTAAAAAGGTATTTGCATTTTCAATTGAGATGGGATGATTCTTTAAATCAAAGAATCCTCAATAACATCAAAGTATATTGTCTCCTGCTTAGAATAAAAAATCCAAGAGAAATTGCTATATCCGCTATTCAAAGGGAAGAAATGAATCTGGATATTATGATGTTCCAGAAGGATTTACATCTTACAGAATTGATGAAAAGGGGAATATTGGTTATCGAACCAGTTCGTCTGTCTGTAAAAAATGATGGAAAATTTATTATATATAAAACCATAGGTATTTCATTGGTTCATAAGAGTAAGCACCGAATTAATCAAAGATACCTAGAAAAAAGCTATGGCTATGTTGATAAAAATAAGAATACTTTTTATGAATCCATTGCAATACATCAAAAAATGACTGGAAACAGAGACAAAAATCATTATGATTTGCTTGTTCTTGAAAATATTTTATCCCCGAGGCATCGTAGAGAATTGAGAATTCTAATTTTTGTCAATTCTAGGAATAGAAACAATATCCATAGAAATACAGTATTTTGCAATGGATGCAATGGAAATAAGGTAACAAATTCCGATCAAGTTTTGTTGAATAAAAGAAAAAATCTTGATAGAGATAAAAAGAAACTAATTAAATTAAAGTTCTTTCTTTGGCCCAATTATCGATTAGAAGATTTAGCTTGTATGAATCGCTATTGGTTTGATACCAATAATGGCAGTCGTTTCAGTATGACAAGGATTCATATGTATCCGCGATTGAAAAGTAATTAATGGTACATTTTTACTATATTTCCGTACCATATCAAGTATATGAAGACAAAGAAATAAACATACCCATTATCTTACATTTCATTATGATACATGATACTAATTTAATGAGGCGTTGTATTATATTAATTCGATCTAAAATGAATCAACAAAATCTTCTTATTTTTTTTTCGGTTTAAATTATTGTTTATTTTTTTGTGAGTACAGAAATAGACTATACTTTTGTATAGGATATCCTATCCGAATCCAATTTTAAAAATTGGATTGATTATTGAGTACTAAATTAGAGTACTAAATTAAGTAATTTTATTTGACAAAATTAAGAATTCTTAACGAAATTAAGATTATTGTGTATATCAAATTCAAATGAGTGGCATTATTATTACTGATCAAGAAATATATATATCGATAAAAATATCTCAAAAAAAAGAGAGAGGGGCGATTCCTTTTTATGGTCAAAAATTCATTCATCTCAATTATTTCGCAAGAAGAAAAAGAAGAAAACAGGGGATCCGTTGAATTCCAAGTATTGAGTTTCACCAATAAAATAAGAAGACTTACTTCACATTTGGAATTGCACAGAAAAGACTATTTATCTCAAAGAGGTCTACGTAAAATTCTGGGAAAACGGCAACGGCTGCTGTCTTATTTGTCAAAGAAAAATAGAGTACGTTATAAAAACTTAATTAATAGGTTGGGTATTCGGGAATCAAAAATTCGTTAATTTGAAAAGTCATTTTGAATTATTTGATTTATTAGATCTTGAATTTTGATGAACTTTTTTTTTCGTTTTACGCAATTCATGGAAGAATGAATCGAGGAAAAATTTATGAATATACCAGCTACAAGAAAAGATCTCATGATAGTCAATATGGGCCCCCACCACCCGTCAATGCATGGGGTTCTTCGACTCATCGTTACTCTGGACAGTGAAGATGTTATTGACTGTGAACCTATATTGGGTTATTTACACAGAGGAATGGAAAAAATTGCGGAAAACCGAACAATTATACAATATCTGCCTTATGTAACTCGTTGGGATTATTTAGCTACTATGTTCACAGAAGCAATAACTGTAAATGGGCCAGAACAGTTAGGAAATATTCAAGTACCTAAAAGAGCCAGTTATATCAGAGTAATTATGTTGGAATTGAGTCGTATAGCTTCTCATCTGTTATGGCTCGGCCCCTTTATGGCAGATATTGGTGCACAAACTCCTTTCTTCTATATTTTCAGAGAAAGAGAATTCATATATGATCTATTCGAAGCTGCCACTGGTATGAGAATGATGCATAATTATTTTCGTATCGGAGGAGTAGCGGCTGATCTACCTTATGGCTGGATAGATAAATGTTTGGATTTCTGCGATTATTTTTTTACGGGAGTTACTGAATATCAAAAACTTATTACACGAAATCCTATTTTTTTAGAACGCGTTGAGGGCGTAGGAATTATTGGTAGAGACGAAGTAATAAATTGGGGTTTATCAGGACCAATGCTGCGAGCTTCCGGAATACAATGGGATCTTCGTAAAGTTGATCATTATGAGTGTTACGACGAATTGGATTGGGAAGTCCAATGGCAAAAAGAAGGGGATTCATTAGCTCGTTATTTAGTCCGAATTGGTGAAATGACAGAATCCATAAAAATTATTCAACAGGCTCTGGAAGGAATTCCAGGGGGGCCCTATGAGAATTTAGAAATCCGATACTTTGATAGAGATAGGTATCCAGAATGGCATGATTTTGAATATCGATTCATTAGTAAAAAACCTTCTCCTATTTTTGAATTGCCGAAACAAGAACTTTATGTGAGAGTCGAAGCCCCAAAGGGCGAATTGGGAATTTTTCTGCTAGGGGATCAGAGTGGTTTTCCTTGGAGATGTAAAATTCGCCCGCCGGGTTTTATCAATTTGCAAATTCTTCCTCAGTTAGTTAAAAGAATGAAATTGGCTGATATTATGACAATACTAGGTAGCATAGATATCATTATGGGAGAAGTTGATCGTTGAAATGATAATTGATACAACGGAAATACAAGATATCAATTCTTTTTACAGAGTGGAATCTTTAAAAGAGATCTATGGAATTATATGGGTGCTTGTTCCTATTTTGACTCTTGTATTGGGAATCACAATAGGCGTACTAGTAATTGTATGGTTAGAAAGAGAAATATCCGCAGGGCTGCAACAACGTATTGGACCCGAATACGCCGGTCCTTTAGGAGTTCTTCAAGCTCTAGCAGATGGGACAAAACTACTTTTCAAAGAGAATCTTCTTCCATCTCGAGGAGATACTCGTTTATTCAGTATCGGACCATCCATAGCAGTCATATCAATTCTACTAAGTTATTCAGTAATTCCTTTTGACTATCGCCTTGTTTTGGCCGATCTCAATATCGGGGTTTTTTTATGGATTGCGGTTTCAAGTATTGCTCCCATTGGACTTCTTATGTCAGGATATGGTTCAAATAATAAATATTCCTTTTTAGGTGGTCTACGAGCTGCTGCTCAATCGATTAGTTATGAAATACCATTAACCCTATGTGTATTATCAATAGCTCTACGTGCGATTCGTTGAAACATAAACTTTTCCCTATTCCTTTCTTTCTAGTCGTTATAGAAAAAGAGGTGGAATAAATTGCATAGATATCTTCATTTTTTATTCATTATTCGGATTAATGAATTAAATTATATAGTTATATGAGTGAAAGAAAACAGCTATATAATATATATTTGCAGTAAAATTATTGAGTCTCGTCTTCGATGTATAAGAAGAATTAAAGAGTTGCGCATAAATAAACAGAAGAAGAAGAGACCGTTTACCCCAAGATTGGTTGATTAGTCATGTCATCCTAGCTTGAAGCGGGTTCAAAAAATCAACCCTATTCAGTTTTCACTAACATTTGTATGCATTACCATAAAGTGGAGGGTTTAGCAAAAATGAGTGGATGGTTAGAAATGCCAAACTACGCAAAGGATTAGTAATAGCGATTATGTAATTTATCCCAAAGGACATTTACACATAATATAAAAAGAATACTAATTGGGGCTTTAAGTTAGTAGAAATGATCAGGCAGTACTCCCCACGATTCCGATCCAGAGTATACTCCTATCCACCAATTAAAATAAATAACTATC